TCTATTTGTATGAAACAACTTGGTGTCTAAGGTGTTCTATTCCAGTAATTTGAGTTTCACCTGGACTCTCACCTAGAAAATCTTAGGACCTCTTTTCCTCTTGGAACAGGTTCAGATTACGACTACGGAGATTCGGTGAAGGCTTTATGCACATCTTGGATTGATAAACCTACGGACATTCCCAGTAAGATAACTGAATTGCAAGATTTTCTTCTCTTATATCTAGACTTCGACTTCTTCCATCCGTGGAATAGGAGAAAACGGATACTCAACGTGCGATGAGTAAATATGATTTGCATCCTAAAAAATAAGTGGTTCAAAATCATTTGAATAGTTTCTATTCAATCATGTGGAAAGCTGTATTCGATGAAAGTCGCACGTGCAGTTTGGAGGGAGATCCTCGACTACCCGGTGGATCCACCCTACAATATGGAGTGAAGAAGCCAAAATAGTAGCTTGAGAGACCATTGAAATAAAAGAATTGATTGAAATCTGACATATTTATATTTGTAAACTCGTGTTACATCGGAGCAGTGTAGCGAACAGAAAGAAAAATATCGAATCAGATCCAATTTATCGTAATCGATTAGTAAATATGCCAGTTGATCGTATCCTGAAAAATGGCAAGAAATCACTGGCTTATCAGATTTTTTATCAGGCTATGAAGCGGATTAGGTAAAAGACAAATAGGAACCCACTGTCTGTTCTGCGGCAGGCGGTGCGCGGGGTAACTCCCGATGTAGTGACAGAAACCAAACGTGTAGGTGGATCAACTTATCGAGTTCCCGTTGAAGTAGTACCGGCAGAGGGAAAAGCTTTGGCTATCCGGTGGTCATTAATCGCGTGTCGGAAACGCTCAGGTCGAAGTATGGCTTCAAGATCGAGTGATGAATCAATGGATGCCGCCAGGAATTCCGGTAGTGCCATACGGAAGAAAGAGGAGACTCATAAAGTTGCGGAAGCTAACAAAGCTTTTGCTCATTTCCGCTAGTTTCGGATTCGTTCCAATCCACAATCTTTCCGTCGTGGATTGGAACCGGGGCACAAACTATCGGGGAATCAGAAAACACTATGAAAAAGTGGTTGAGTGAGGAGTCAACGACGAATAACGGGTGTCCAAGCCACAAGTGGGGATCGGCAACTACTTCTTTTTAGGTTGCTAATTATTAGACTCCTCCTAACCTAATGGGATAGCGGGGGGGGGGGGGGGCCAATGCAGAGTTGCGGAGTGCTTCGCAAAAAGGCTTGACGCGTGACCAGTTTTTCAGAGACTGAAGATTGAGGTGCGCACCGCATACCGCATAGGGTAAAAATTGAATTTTCTCTTTTGGAAAAGGAAAGCCTTGTTGTAAAACAATGGCTAGAAATTGTTTGAGGTATCGAGAAGAAGCCCCCATATCCGAAAATTCTGGGGACTCAATTAATTTCGGTTGACACAGATAGGTTTTTGTGATATATTACTAATTAACAAGCTTACTAGCCTGGGGAATCACCAATTATTTCTCGAAAACCGAAAATTACCATGACCGCAACTTTAGAACGACGCGAAAGCGCAAGCTTATGGGGTCGCTTCTGCGACTGGATCACCAGCACCGAAAACCGTCTCTACATCGGATGGTTCGGTGTCTTAATGATTCCCACCTTACTAACCGCAACCTCTGTATTCATCATTGCTTTCGTCGCAGCTCCTCCTGTAGATATTGATGGTATTCGCGAACCCGTTTCTGGTTCTTTGTTATACGGTAACAACATTATCTCCGGTGCTATCATCCCTACTTCTGCAGCTATTGGGTTACATTTCTACCCAATCTGGGAAGCAGCTTCCGTCGATGAATGGCTCTACAATGGTGGTCCTTACGAACTTATCGTTCTTCACTTCCTACTTGGTGTAGCTTGCTACATGGGTCGCGAATGGGAACTAAGCTTCCGTTTAGGTATGCGTCCTTGGATCGCTGTTGCGTATTCGGCTCCTGTCGCAGCTGCTGCCGCCGTCTTCCTGATCTACCCAATTGGTCAAGGAAGTTTCTCCGACGGTATGCCTCTAGGCATTTCTGGTACTTTCAACTTTATGATCGTCTTCCAGGCTGAGCACAATATCCTTATGCATCCCTTCCACATGTTGGGTGTAGCTGGCGTATTCGGCGGCTCTCTATTCAGTGCTATGCATGGTTCTTTGGTAACTTCTAGTTTGATCAGAGAAACAACTGAGAATGAGTCTGCTAATGCAGGTTATAAGTTCGGTCAGGAAGAAGAAACCTACAACATCGTAGCTGCTCACGGCTATTTCGGTCGTTTGATCTTCCAATATGCTAGCTTCAACAATTCTCGTTCTCTACACTTCTTCTTAGCTGCTTGGCCCGTAGTAGGTATCTGGTTCACCGCTTTAGGCATTAGCACCATGGCATTCAACTTGAATGGTTTTAACTTCAACCAATCCGTGGTTGACAGCCAGGGTCGTGTTATAAACACCTGGGCTGATATCATAAACCGTGCTAACCTAGGTATGGAAGTCATGCATGAACGTAACGCTCATAACTTCCCTCTAGACTTGGCTTCTGTTGAAGCTCCTTCTATAAACGGATAATATCCGTCTGGTTATGTGGCACAACTGGATGCCAAATCTCTTAACTCCAGAGGAGGAGGTTTGGTGTCCAACAAGGTGAAAGTTCGTGCGGTAGAACGAATGGAAAGGATGATAACAGCTTGTCACAATTTCACGATTATCAGTTTCCAACCTTGAATTCTGAAAACTATTTGGAATATCCTTCTGCGATTTAATAGATTGCGAAGTTTCCTACTCCGATTTGCGGAATGTAATCCCCCACCCCAAATATTTGGATAAAAAAAAAATTGAGATTGCATTCCTCATTTCAAAGATTTTCTATTGTCTCGCTATATACATGAAGTTAATATGTATGTGTATCAACCCAAGAACCTATCTAGCTTGCCTAACGGATAGGTCTCGTTCACGTCCAGGGGGGGGGCCAACTAAATCGACAGAGGGGGCGGACGTAGCCAAGTGGATCAAGGCAATGGATTGTGGATCCATCACGCGCGGGTTCAATCCCCGTCGTTCGCCCATCCAATTGGGTAATTCGATCCCATCGCTCTGCTTAGAACAGGGAGGAATTGTTGAGGTGGGTGGGATATGTGTGGGTCTCCCCGACAATAACAATTTAGAATTCCCGATCTAATTCCAGTTTTGGATACGACTATTCACAGAAATTACTAGACCCGTTTGATATATTTACTCCATTCTATCTTGAAATTACCGAAATTATTGGTATAATAAATGTGGGAAATAGATAGTATCTACCGCATAGAATTGATACGAAAGAAGAAGATGAGGTAAAAAAGGTGGCAAAAGAAAGAGTAGGAAGTCCAGATTTTTCATCTAGAATTTCAGAGTTAGTAGAAGTCAGTCTATTAGACCACTTCTTCGAATCGTTGAAAAACCAACATCTCAAAGAATTTTTAATTAGTCCATCTTCCAATTATGAACCTTTTATCAGATTATCTGACTTGTGATTTCTGAGTTCACTATTTTTACGCAATCTGCGTGATTCACTAAAAAGAAATAGTGGCATCACCCCGGAAATGCTGATGTTGCTAACGATACCAATTTATATGCATTGCTTGAGTGACAAAAGGTCGATCGGAAGAAGTTTTGTATTAGCGGGAGTCATTAATGGGGGTGACGGAGTAATAAAAAGACAAGCAGAAAATTCTGGTGACTTCTCCTGCGACTGCTTCCCCCGATTCGAAAGATTTTTATCTGTTGGAAAGAGTGGAATACCTGTTTCCCACCACTTAGGTTTGAATGAAGAGATTTTTGCAGGTTCAACGATAAAGGGGAAACAAGTTCGTTATGGTGCGATGATTCCCCTGGTTTCCGGTAGATGGAAGGCATGCGTGGTGAGGAATTCACAACTTGGCGGAGATATATCCAAGGATGAGACTGAAGGGATTCAAGCATTTTGTAGGGATAGGTGTTTACAAAATTCAAGTAGGTTTTTCAAATTCTATAACTACCTGGTAGTTTCTAAAAGCAACCAAAGTGGTTTTGATTCGCTACTCTTTTGGGAAAATCATAACAAGCGAGATCTGGGTCGGTTACAAGCAACACAATTGATGAGCGACTCATTAAGTCCCGTGGTATTAAACTCCTGCGACAAGGCGTTACTTGAATCCGGAAATTCAGCAGATCACCGGGGGGATGGATCAGGATTTCATCTTGAGCGAGAAGCCTTTTCCAACTTGTCTTCATTTACGTCTTGTGAGAAGACGACGTCGTTTCGTGGCTGTATATCCGGATTGGATTGTGACAAAAATGGGGAAGAATTTCCCATTCTACACACTTATTCACAAATGAAAAATGGATTAATAAATCGACTCACCAAATCTCTCTCGATAATTGAGAAATCGAATCTGATTTTTGGTGGGGCAGTAGTTATTGACGTCGGTAGTAGCGTCAAATCTGGGAAAGGATTTCCATTGAAAACGAAGGGTGACATGCCGCTTACTCAAATATCTGGCAAAAAACTTGGGCTAGCGAGTAGCAGACACCTCAACCTCAATGAGATTCTTCCAAACTATTTTCAAATATATTCAGGTATATCTAGAAAAATAAGTAATCGAAGTGAAAATACTACTTCTTCAAACTAATTGAAAGAAAAGGGTAACATACATTCAATATATTCTTTAGTTAGATTGTATGGACGAAATGGAATCATACCTCTCTACTCAACATACATATTTCTTCTCTACGACTATTTCTGCGCATTATTTACTGAATATTTTTTCCAAATCAAATATCGGTTGGATGGCTGGACGGGGGGCGGGGAGTACACCGGTGTAACAGGAATTGCAACTGAATAAGTAGTATTGAAATGGAAAGATAACGTAGAGCGCCTATTGAGCAAATATATTACCTCTCAAATTGATGAGTATAGAAATGTTCAGTCAAATGTGCATAGATGGCTCGATACGACCGGGGATTCGTCTCTTTTCCCTGTCGGGGAAGTCTTAAAGTATGACTTGGAGGAATCAATTTGCCGTGTATCATTAGTAAGAAACGAATTACTAAGTAATATTGGTGCCAGTCTCGGTAGTAACAATCAACAGAACGAAAAAGATTTTCATCGATTTCTCAATGCTTTTTTTCTTCATGAAATGATTGTTGCTGAGGTTACTCGCCAGAAAGCTTTGATATATAGCATCGATTACTGCATCGAAAAATTGAACGACATAGATCTCGAGAAATTGAACAAGATAGATCTCACGAAGCTTGATCTTTTATCAAGTTTATTCGATGGTTACATTGACGAACAGATACTTCTCCTCAAAACAATTCTTGAGAGAAAAAAGAGTTTATTCGTTGAATCCAAACTGTTAATGGGTAAGAAATCGGTAGGCTCTTCGACCGAGCTGGAACCTGCAGTGAATCCTACTTCTCTCGGGTTGCCCCGCATCGAATCCATCCGAGCAGGATTTTCAAACGATGCTCTTTCCATTACGGGGAGGCATTTTTGGAATCCGTTTCTGCATGATTTAAACCGTGGGGGAGGTTCAACTAGAGATATTGGTGAGAATATTTCGAGATACATTTCCGATCAGGTTGATAAACTAAACTTTCTAGACGACTCACCTATACGGAACTGTGCTGGAAGCAACTTTATTCCGAGAATCAGAAGGAATTTTTTTATTGGGAGGTGCAACAGTAGCTATCTCAACGTCCTAGAAAACTTCTATGCGGGCTCCGAAGATGAAACCATCTCATCTAGTATCATCTCATCTATTCATCCCCAACTGTCGGATTCGTTGTCATCCAATTTATCGAAACAAACAGCAGGGGAGGTTGCTGGCCACGTACTCACGCCAATTCAATTTATTTCGTCTAATCTGCATGAATCCACAGCATTAGTAACTCATTCAGATGGACTTTCCAATTCTATTTCGGATCTGAAGAGGTTACTGGCAAGTTTGAACTCATCTCCTCGTGAAACGATAGAGTCATTTCTATATTCGTGCAGTAGCGCTGGAGTTTATTTGGGGAAGACGTCGATAAACTCCGATTCATCGTCGGATCGGCGACCCCAATCTCGTCCCAATAATCTGGTATTGGATCGAGTCTATCAAAAGAATTTGTCCATCAGGTATTTCTGGGAACCGGAAGAAATGGAAACATCTTACTGGTCGCTAAGACTCCCATTATACAACGATGTAACATCGAGATCTCTAGCAGAATCGATTGGAAAGGAGGTTGCGCGCGGAGATACGGACTACGCGGATCAATCTATCCGGAAAGAGGCTATTCGTCCATCCCACTTTATCAATTTCAATGAATTATTAAAAGATTTGAACAGATGTGAGATCTCTTGGATCTTTTGGAAAGACAATATCGGTGAAAAATGGAGCTTATTTAGAGATTATATACCTTGGTTTTTTACCCCCACCTGGTGGAGATACTTCTATGATCCGATTAGAGAAACATATCCAGAAATAGTACTTAAAATAAGTTATGACTCAAATCATAATTTCCCCAGAATTTATAAAAGAATTGCTAAGGATGTAGTAGATGGCGCGAAAGCCTATTTATTCCAAGGGCTGCAAAGCCTAGGATTGAGATTTGACAACGATTCTATCAATACTATAGTATCCGAGATAGGTCTTCTTATTTTCGAAGAAATTCCTGATGAAGCGGAGATTTTACACTCGGGAGGATGGTCAGTATCTCAATTTTCCAATAGGTCTATCTTCTATTACTCTATTCTCTCAGTATTAATTGTTCTTGCATTATTCAAACACCCTTTGTCTGCCGTTTCGGGTTTCAATTCCTTTCATCCATGGAAGCGTTTCAATACTATTGAATATCTAACAGACCCGACGCGTGGATCCTATTTGAAAGAGGTAATGCATTCCCCCTCGACAAGCTAAATGTCAACGAGAGATCTACTAATCTATTCTTTGAATAGATTCTTGAATTACATAAATAATATAATCTTTTTCTCCTTCGTGAAAAACGAACTCGATTCGTGGATGTTTCATAAAGAAAGCTCCGATATCCTAGATAGTAAGAAAGAACTACTGACTCAACATTTAGTGACGAATAAAATTATTTATAGGTATGTATCGAAATTGAATTCCAATTATGATTTATTGAGCAACGATATTTCCCATGAACCTTATCCACAAGAAAGATCTAATGTCTTGGCATACTTACTTCAATTCTGGCAAAATGATCTATTGAGTCACAAGATCCGTAAGTTGGATCCTGCGGAGAAGTGGGCTTTTTTCGCCCTCGAGAGAAATATTCTATTTTCAGCAACAACGAGACGAAGAGGCAGTCTACTAAATATGCCATGTCATGACATACCTATCTCACTCCAATCGGGATTATTACCATCTAAAGGAATTTTGCTAGTAGGACCCATAGAAACTGGCCGATCTTCCATTATTAGAGATGTAGCATTCGATTCCTACTTTCCAGTGGTGAAACTACCGCTGAAGAAGCTGATATACAACCGATCCTTTTTTAATAATGTACGTGGAAATTTCATCTCGAAAGAAAGCGTACACCGATTAAATTTCGTTTTTGAAATGGCGAGAGAGATGTCTCCTTGTACACTATGGATTCAAGATATTCATGAATCGAATATTCATCGTTCGTATCATAAGCTAGAAGCTGATCCCAAATTCTTACTTTGCCAAATATTGAGAAGTATCGGTGACAGGCGCAGCAATTCCAACATCCGCAGGAATGTTGTTATTGCTACGACTCACGTACCTGCGAGGATAGATCCAGCTCCAATAGCTCCGAACCGGTTAAACTAATTGATAAATTTCCGAAAATCCAACGGGTATCAACGTCACAAAGAATTATCAATTCTATTACGTATCAAAGGTTGCGAAATGGAGGCTAATCCGCCTCTTCCTCCTATTGAAGGTACTGGGTCTGGAACTACGGGTTATAGTAAACGAGATTTATTCCTTCTTGCTAATGAGGCGTTATTAATAGGTACCTCCAGAAGAAGTAAGATTATATGCAGCGACGCAATTGAATTAGCTTTGCATAGACAACATTCGACTGCTAGTGATATGGGCAATGGGATAGAATCCGGTTCTGAGTGGGAAATCTTTTCTCACGAGATAGCGGAAGCTACTTCAAAGAATAGTTTGATAGATACTTATCTCACAAATACATATATTGGTCGTAACGCGTCAAAGATGCGATTTTATTATTTGTCTAACTGGTATGTGGAACCTTCAATAACCAAGTCAACTTTTAATGAATTCACTCTATTTTCGCATATCCTAGGGATACTAGCTGGATTAGTAGCTCGCGATTCGCTCCAAATGGATATGGGAAAGAAAGAAAATTTCATTGTTATCGACAAACTCGTAGAGAATGACTTGAACCTAGCTTGTGGTGTACTAGAAAACCTCTCGACTAATTTCTCACGTTCAGAAATTTGTAGAGACGAAAGTCGACACAGTAATAGTCTTTCCTTCTCCGTTCCTATCGCTAAACCCAAGTATTGTTCAGGTGTAACCTCTACAAGTCGTTCTTCTAAATTTATGAGAAGGGGGGGATTTAGCAGCCTAACCGACTTCGAACTGCAACAGTCACCCGAACTAATAAACTCAAGTCCGACGGAAGTGTCGCGTGAGATCACTTGGTCCCATAAGGCTTGGCGTCTCCGCTTCCTGCGAAGCGGGGCTTATGAATTGATGAGGGTATTATCTGAACCCAATCATTTGTATAACTTAATTCTCCTCTACCAAAATCAGAATTATATACCCCAACAAGATTTCGAATTCAATAAGATTAAGGGTGACAGAAATAAATGGTGTGAGAAAAGCGGATATCTATTCAGTTTTGAAAAATCTGCGACTAATGTGACAGATAAATCTATTGAAAGATTGGAAAACCGGTTGGATAACATGTTGTTACGCGAGCAATTTCTCGAATTGGGAATATCCGGCGACTCATCTAATGAATATGAAACACACTGTAATCGATTCGATGAAACGACTCGACTCTTCGGGGGGCGCTTCATCTGGGACCCCATGCTTCTGTTCCAGCCAGATCCTAACATTCCTCCCTCGCGTCGCAGCTTGTTGTCGACGAAAGAACTGGCGCGGAGGCTTTACACCATTTACGGTACGAGAAGGCAGCACCTTAATAAAATGTCAAATAAAAAAATTAAAAATTTCTTTCTCTATCGTGAAGATAATCCGAAATTGAAACCTGACTCATCTATTAGGCGGTGGAATAATCTCCCTTTGGATGAAGAGGAGCGAGATTCCGAATACGTCAAAGAAACTTCCTCTATGGATATACATCTGCAATATCCGCAGATATTTAGTCCCGCTCGCTTTGATTCCTACGTGGTAGCAGAAGATTTCCCGGAGCGATTTATTCGGTTTAGGCTTCTGGTTCACAGAAACAAATGGATGAGGCGAAACCGTTGCCCATTTCAGGATTTTCTTATCTATAATATGTTGCTTGAAATTTATTAATATCTATTCAATGCGTTCTGGTTTGGTGGGGCGTCACTGGATCGAGCGACGAAACAATTTCTCCATGAAAGTTCATAGAACAAATCTTAGATACCCCTCATTCTATCTAGATCTCTAGCAATATAATTAGAAGCCAAATCAGTAAAAGGGAGGTCTATATTTTCCTTTTACTGATATAAATCATTTCATTGCAACATCTTAGAAGGTTAAGGAACTGAAGGCCATTTCTTATATGAGTCTTTTATGAGTCTTTCTGCTTAGAAAGAAGATTGAGAGGGAGCAATAGCTTATTCCGTAGGGATTTTGCAAAAAAGCTTTTCAAAATCACGCTTGGGATAGATCCTTTATCTCAGAAAATTGTGGATTTACTCCCCCCCCCCAGATGACTGATTGATTCGCTCATTCCAATCGCTCAATACGCCGGAATTGAAGTGGGGGCCCCCGAAGACGACCTCTGAATAGGCAGGGTCCTTAGGGGTATTCGAGGGGTGGGGGGTAGGGGGTAGGGGGTAGGGACGCACAAATATTTTTCCCTTCAGTTGTTAGAGCTGGAAATAAGATAGTGAATCATTCACTGGTTGGTGGGTCATGGTCCAACGCAATTTGATTTGGCATATGTGGGAAACACAACTATCCAACTACTAGGAATTACTGACGTAGATTCGAACGAATCTCCCCGGGTAGGATTCGAACCTACGACCAATCGGTTAACAGCCGACCGCTCTACCGCTGAGCTACCGAGGAAAGTGGTAGGGGATTCAGTCTCATACACACTCAAAGACCTTTGTTCTTTGAACCGCTTCTAAATCTGTGACACGTTAAGCTTTCTCCGACGTTTCGTGAAGTAAACTTCACGTACACTCCAACTCCCATTATAGGAGGAGGCGGCGGCGATAGCAATCCCATTTGAATGGAAGGGTCCCCAAATCATGGGAGAGGGGGGGGGGGGGCAATCGATCGAGGTCGAGATCAACCCCACAAGCCCCCTACGATCTGTATCGATCAATCACCAATTAGTACTTTCTATTCCCCCCCCTCCAAGAAGCATAGTAGAATAGCCGCAGGATTCTCCTACCTCATAGAGAGAAGTAATATCTCTGAGGAATAGAAGGAGCAGAAAGGGGAGAGATAGAGATGGGGAAGATGAACAATAGTCGGGAGAAATGAACACGAATTGGAGCTTCGTGAGACGAAAGTAGCAGTTTACGGCAAGGGCGGAATTGGGACCAATGACACCGGCAAAAAAATTCCAATTAGTAATCCAAATGGGTAGTGAGATATTCTGCCATTTTTACCGTGTCGTAGACTCTCTCCACCGAAAAGACTCGATACACCGGTTGCGTTGATAAACCCATCGATTACCCATTGATCAAAGTGGGAAACTAGCTTGCTTGTGAAGTTTATACCTCGTATGAAGAAACTGTCGTGATAGTAGTCGATATAACCCCGATTTATAGACCAGTCTCTGGTAAAAGATACGAAGATATTTAATAAATTTTTACTTACTAATTTCGGTTTTTCAAAAACTTCCACATCAGCAAGTTTGTTAGTTTGCCCATAAACCTTGAGAGAAATTAATAATCCCATAAGGGATAAACTAAGCGAAGGGGTTGATCCCATTAATATATCCATCAAATTTTCAAAATGTTTATTAGCTTCGGAAAAAGAGGGAATGGAAATCAGCCAGTCAAACAAGAGGTCCGTACCAGTTCCCTTTTGGGTTGGGTCGACAACTCCTGCCAACCCAGCAAATGTGGTGGGTATTGCCAAAATAATCAAAGGCGATACCATACAAAAATTTGATTCTTGGGGATATAGTGAGTTTCGCTCGGAATGAGTTTGAATCGCCTTTCCACAAATTAAGTCCCCCCCAGGAAGACGCGGGGTGACGAGGTTTTCCGCTTCTGTAACCCGATCTTGTTCCATATCTGTTACAGATATGGCATTATTAATTGTTTGTGTGGTAAGTGATTCCGGTTGAGCCCCACCCCGTGAAGTTATAATATTTTCGGGCGGGGGAAAATTATTAAAACCGATGTAATTTATTTGATTGGCGCGAAAATTACCCTCAAAAGTGAGGAGGTAAATACGAGACGTGTGAAACGCGGTAAGTCCTGCTGTGATAGAAGTTGTTAATCCGAGATAAGGGGGACGCAGCCGAGTTTCTGTGATAATTTGATCCTTAGACCGGAAGCAAGATAGTGGGGGTATGCCACACAAGGAAAGAGTGCCCGAAAGGAAAGTAGTTCCAGTAATTGGCATGTGTTTTCGTAAGCCACCCATGAAAAACATATTCTGACTTCTAGTGGGGGAGTATCCGACCACCTTTTCCATGGAATGGATAACCGAACCAGAACCCAAAAATGACAAAGCTTTTGAATAAGCGTGTGTGGTGAGATGAAACAAAGCGGATCGAGAAGCACCGATACCCGAAGCTGGTACCATATATCCTAACTGAGACATGGTGGAGTAGGCCAAACCCCTTTTCAAATCTTTCTGGGCGAGAGCCAACGTGGCGCCCAGCAAGGTTGTTACTCCACCCACCCGGGAAATGACATGCATTGTTGGAGGCAATATCAAAATAAAGTTGAAAATTCGAGCTATGAGGAAAATTCCGGCGGCCGCCATAGTAGCTGCGTGAATGAGAGCCGATATGGGCGTAGGTCCCTCCATAGCGTCTGGCAGCCATACGTGAAGTGGAAATTGGGCGGACTTGGAAACCGGACCTAGAAGAAGTGAAGGGGCAATTGTGTTAGCAAGGATCGGATTGGTGACGCCGCTGTTATTCAATTCAAAAAATCAATCGCACAATTCAAAGATCTCGAAACTGCCAGTTATCCAGTAGACGCCTGATATACCCAGCAGCAACCCGAAATCCCCTATTCGATTGGTCACAAAAGCTTTCTGACAAGCATCTGCGGCGCTCGATCTCGCAAACCAAAAACCTATTAACAGGTAGGAACACATTCCAACTAATTCCCAAAATACGTAAATCTGTACCAAGTTCGGACTAAGAACTAACCCCAACATCGACGCAGTGAACAAACTTAGATAGGCATAAAATCTTGCGTATCCTTAGTCGTGACACATGTAACTATCGCTGTGAACCATCACTGAAATACCTACGGTAGTAACTAATATTGACATGGCGAGAGTAAATGGATCAATCAAAAAACCAATTTTCAGACAAAAATCACTTCTTGGAATCCAAGCCCACAAATACTGCTGGATGGAGTGAGTCGCAGTTTGTTGTCGAAATAGGGCAAGGGATATAGACGTAGCGATGATTAACGAAGAGGTGTTGAAAGCCGCGCACAGGCGACGTAAGCTTGTTGTAGCTTTTGGAAAGAAAAACGATAGGGATCCGGTCGAACGAGAAGCTACCAACGGACATGGGGGGATGAAACAGGCATATCTATTTGAAAGTTCCACGGGCGTATCAAATCCAAATCAAATTTATTGTTGTTTTCAACTTCTTCTGGTTGGGAGTCGAAGATAAAAATAAGGGAACAGTATGAAATGGAATATATGCAAATGGTAGAATTAGTGTTTAATTGGACAAAAAACTTCATCTGTACACTTTTTTAGTTCCATGTTATAACGATATGTAAGAAGCTTGACATTATTTAGAGACGCCCGAGATACTTATTCAAGTCAGACAACTCGATTCTGGATAGGTTTGCAAATCACCCCCCCCCCCCAATGTTTCCTAGTATTAGAAAATGAAAAAGTGGAAAGATAAAAAGGGAAAATTAGGATGAGTAAATATGCAATAATTGACATCGGCGGTAAACAGCTCCGAGTAGAACAGGGAAGATTTCACGACGCTCGGCACTTCGCCCCAGTTCGCTCCGTGGTAGCGTCCAATACGAAAATATCGGTAAATCGGGTCTTGCTTATTCGTTACGGATCTAGCATCAATCTTGGTCATCCGTGGTTGGATGATGCGGCTGTAAGAGGCAGAATCCTACATGGTTGCTTTGAAAAAAAACTGGTTATACAAAGGATCCATTCTAAGAAGAAAACGTGACGAACTCTTGGGTATAGAGAAAATATGACCCGATTCGTTGTTGATTCCATTTACTTCGGCGGTAAGGACCTGGAAAAATATTAAATAGTTTCTCATATCGAGTCAATAGATACTTAGAAAATTGATGCAGCAGCATAGAACTTCATTCTTTTTTCATTTTTCCCTGCTCGTGCTGATTTTTATTTAGTTCTTTTTATTGTATCCATTCTATTGGTACGTATCAACATAGTTCCAAGTTAGTTGCGAAAAAATACTAGATATATGGCAGTTCCTAAGAAACGAACTTCTGGATCGAAGAAGAAGATTCGTAATCACGCGTGGAAAACTGGATCCGTAGGAGTGGCGTCAAGGGCTTTTTCCCTGGCCCAATCTGTTTTAACCGGTCGTTCAAGAAGTTTCTACTACGCAGCAGAAAAAATGACGGAAAGGAGAAATTCCTAGAAGAAATAGGAGTACTTTTTCCCGCTATTTCTGAAAACATATCATTTATCTATCTATCTATATCTATATATATATATATCTATATCTATATATAGATAGGTAGATGTAGATATGTAGAGTAGGTGGTTGTATAAAACGCAAAGAGGAAGTGTGATACCAATTAATACTAGTACGTCAAGGCTAACAAAAAGTTTGACTCCGTTATATAGGATACTGCACCAAAAACTTGGAGTATTTCGTCCGACGGTTTTGAAACTCGTCGTCGATCATTTATTCAGCCATGTCTATAACGTAAGTAAGTTCTACCGATTAATATTGAACTCAATGGACAAAGAGTTAAAACCTGAAATAGGTTCGATATTGCAGGAGTTAATAGCTAACTAGCCGGTAGCTGCTATTTTATTATGATAAAAAAGGATATATAATATATATATATATATATATATATTATAAATCGAGACCCCAAAGGAGGATGAAGGACCAAACCTTTTTCCTCGAAGTATGGGCAGGGGCAAGACAAATGACTCGGAAAGGAAAAATGAGGAAAAAACGCTCCAAGACCTCTTCTTTCCCTTCGGAGTTTCCCCTACAGATCTCGGGACAGCAAAATAAAAGGTTTTCCACCTAAATCTAAATGCATTTCAGTTTGTCAATTGCTTGGCTTGCCTGGAGAAGCAAAAAACTTATATTACTATCTCCTCAAACACCTAGTGACTCCATCTCCATTCGGAATAGCAGGATTCGAACCTGTGACCTCCATCACCCCAAGATGGCGCGCTACCAAACTGCGCCATATTCCGTCATATATGTACACATACATATATATATATATATATACATGTCTGACGTTACATGCTAGTGCTAGCACTATTTCAACACCACTAGTTACTTCTTAAATTGGTTTTCTATCTGTTGAAGTAATTTATTCCGGGAGAACCTTTAACCCTCCTGCCACTCCGGCAATTATTTGTCGGTATACTCCTCCATCTCCCGCAACTAGACGTTGACGTGTCATCCCAAACTGATGTAAAATGTTTTCACACATACATACATATATATATATATATATATATATATATACCCTCTTCCCTCATGAGAAGCCGCTATGGTGAAACAGGTAGACACGCTGCTCTTAGGAAGCAGTGCCAGAGCATCTCGGTTCGAATCCGAGTAGCGGCAGTTAAAAATTTACCAACTTCCACATCCATAATTATTAGATGGATAAGTGATAAATATCTATCGATATGTAGATATATTTTATACTTATAATGTAAATAAGTATTTTCTTTGGTTCGGTATACTTTTCAAATCAATAGAAATTAGGTACTAATTTGTATTTGAGTCATGGGAGCGGTAACTCTACCCCTCTTCGCGTTCATACGATAGAAAAAGAGAGAGATATCATTTTGGTAGTAATTGATTTGAAGTTGATCAAATCAATTTAGAATAATTTACTGGTCTCCCCTCATTACGACGTATACCTATATGGAGCGCACTTTTATCCAAATCTCGTTTTTGATGCTTTTTTCTGCTACGTCGCCGAATCCAATCAATTTATTTTATGAATCTGATAAGTCAAATAAACTTAGCAGGAAGAGTATGACAACCGCTTCTCTACGTACGACGGAATTTTCAGCAATCCGCTGGTTCCAAACTAGGCATCTACCACCGAGCAATCTGTACGAGTCATCGATGTTTCCTTCACGGAGTTTCTCTCCATTATACGTAATTCCGGAAGTCAGGAATCAGAATGGGTTGTCGGGTGCAATTACAGCGCCGGGTGCTATGCTGACTCACGCCTTTGCAACTCTAGGTCTTCCTGAAGAGATACAGCAATCTACGCCTTTAGTACCCGCCTTGCAGTCTCACCGGTCGATGACGCATGCAAGTACGACGCCGTTGAGTTATGCAACCCCGTTGTGCGGATCTTTGTCGGCAATATCTCCATCGAGTATTTCTTACGGTGAGGTAAACAATTACCCCGTCTTCGATTCAAGACGCAGTTGCGACAGGTGTAGTAGTTTACCAAACATTCGTAGCGGAACTGATGCACGGAGTTTTCTTCATCTACCACCCCCAAACTCGAGGAAATGTCAATTAATTAATCGATTAGATAGATGGGCTTACCAAATTATAGGCTTGGGATTCTTGTTACTAACCATTGGTATACCTTCCGGAGCGGTGCGGGCTAATGAAGCTCGGGGATCTTATCGGAGCTGGGACCCCAAAGAAACTTGGGCGCTAGTAACTTGGTCAATACACGCTACTTATCTCCACATCAGGATAACCAACAAGTGGATGGGGGAAGGGCCAGCTGCGGCAGCATCTACAGGTTTTTTTTTAGTTTGGGTTTGCTTCTTGGGGGTCAATTTGCTGGGAATTGGATTACATAACTACGGATGGCCAACATAGAAACGAAAAAATTGAGAGTTACTAAGCTAAGCTAAGTCGAAGATGAAGACGCTTAATTTGCCAGGTTTTTGGTTCCATCGGGTGGGCGAAATGAAAATTATTAGGGGAAATTTTTGAAAAAAAAAAAGGGGGGGGGGGGGGGGCAGAAACAAACGTCTAATAGATGAGCAGGAAGTAGCCGCATCGACTTGTTCGTCTGTTTCTGTTTCCCCATCCTAGTCTATTTTTATTCGTGCTAGAAATTGCAAGCATAAACAGTTGGGAAATGACAGGCGTATCGTATATAAGTATTGCTGCTGCAGCTAGAATTGGTGAGCTTTTCTACCGAGTAAGAACCGAAAGCCAAATCAATTGATTTTCGCATCAAATTATTGATAATAATTTAATTTATCTGAGTTGGCCCCCCCCCCCCCCCCCTTACTTCATATTCAGGTACGAAAGCATTATTGAGGACACTTCGCTATTCCGTAGCGGTAAAATTAGATTTGGATACGAACCGATACCTAGTATTGGTAGGAAGAGACAGGTCAGAGTGAATACCTCCCTCGGGCCAAAATCAATTAAATAAGGATTTGATTCATTAGAAAGCCTGTAGCCATAAAACATTCGGCGTAACATGGATAACAAGTAGATGGAGGCTAATACTGTACCAGTTGCCTCTAGCACTGTAATTTCCACTTTAAATAGAAACGAGTATTGCTCGCTGGTGACAATTCCCAGAAATACCAATAATTCCGATGCAAAACCGCTCATTCCTGGTAATGCAAGAGATGCCAGCGAGAATGCGCTAAACATGGTAAAAAGTTTAGGCATCGGAGTTGCTATTCCCCCCAATTCGTCAAGAAGGAGAGTATGCGTCCTGTCGTAGCAAGTACCTGCAAGGAAAAATAACGCCGCACCAATTAAGCCGTGAGAAATCATTTGCGATATGGCTCCGTTAATACCCGCGTCTGTCAAGGAACCAATTCCGATAGCTACAAAACCCATATGAGAAACTGATGAATAGGCTATCCTTCTCTTGAGATTACGCTGACTCATCGAAGCTGGAGAAGCATATACAATCTGAATTGCTCCGAGCAATATCAGCCATGATCCAAAGGAAAAATGCGCGTGAATCAGTAACTCCAAATTGATTCGAATCAGCCCGTATCCTCCCATTTTTGATAATACCCCAGCTAGTAACATGCATGTGCTGTAATGTGCCTCTCCATGAGTGTCTGGCAACCAGGTGTGAAGGGGGAATACCGGCAATTTCACCGCATAGGCAATTAAAAAGCCTAGGTAGAGGGCAATTTCCAACGAAATAGGGTATGATTTACTCATCAAAACCTGGATATCGAAGGAGGGTACCCCGTTTCCATAAAAACTCGTGGTTAGGGCTGCTACTAAGAGGAAGATGGAGCCGCCGGCTGTGTATGAAACAAATTTCGTGGCCGAATATGGACGTCTTTTTCCGCCCCATAGGCATAGAAGTAAGTAGACTGGAATTAGTTCCAGCTCCCACATGAAGAAAAAAAGCAAGATGTCGCGAGAAGCAAACAACCCAATTTGGCCGCTATACGTGACTAACATCAAAAAATGAAATAGCCGTGTATTACGAGTGATCGGCCAAGCCGCTAAGGTTGCCGGAGTAGTTATAAAACCCGTGAGTAAAATGAGAATCGTTGAAAGTCCGTCAATACCTAATCTCCAATGGAATTGAATGGAGTCTATCCAGTTGAACGTCTCTATTAACTGGATGGATCGGGAATCAAATTGAAGGTGACAGTGGAAAATGTAGGTAATCAGCGAGAATTCCGATGTGCAAATGCCCGGGGTATACCGTCGAATAATTCTGTTTCCATCACGAGGCAGAATTGGAAGCAGGAAACTGGCAAGAATTGGAAAGAGAACGATCGTTGTTAGCCGAGGTACATTACTCATCATGAATAAAAAATAATTTTTGATACGAGGGAAACTGCGTGGGCCAATTACAACGACTCATACTCGAACTTCGCAATCTTGAAGCTTCGAGTACGAGTCGAAATAATTTAATAATTAGTTTCTACTGTTTCATTGGCTAACTAGTAGGCTAAACCCATGCTGCGCGTGGTTTCAGCCCCTAGGTAGACACGTACACTCAAAAAATCTGTTGGACAAGCAGATTCGCATCTTTTACAACCCACGCAATCTTCTGTTCTAGGAGCGGAGGCTATCTGATTCGCCTTGCACCCATCCCAGGGTATCATCTCTAACACATCCGTAGGACATGCCCTCACACACTGGGTACAACCGATACACGTGTCATAGATTTTCACTGAATGTGCCGTTGAGTCTACTTACTCCTATTGAATTCGTACACCAATTTTTTTTTTTCTAGTAGAGAAGTTGAAGTAACACTTTTTTTCACTCGTCCCTTACGCGAATACATATTTCTACCGCCAAGTAAAATATTTTCACTTACCTCCAAATTCATCTGATCGGATCCCGTTTTTTTTTATGAAAACCTGTTCCCTTTCTCCAAAAGAATAAATTGACTACTTTTAAAATATGATGTAGAAGAAGGTATCGAAACAATTTGACAGGTAGGGATATTCTAGTTGAAAAGAGGAAATGGATTAGATCGGTAAAATCAATTTATGGACTTATCAATCACCATTTTAACAAATTAAACTGATCGATACGAGTAGATCTCCTATTTCGCTGGAGAGAAGGGGCGGTGGCTAACCCGGTGGCGGCCTCGGCAGCCGCAACGGCTATCACAAATATTGGAAATATCTCTCCCCCCACTAGCTTATTGTTAAAGAAATTTGAAGATGTAATAAAATTTATATTAACCCCATTAAAAATTGACTCGAGACTCATAAGTGCCCTAACCATATTTCTACTCGTAACTAAGCCGAGAAATCCGACACGCAAAGGGTAAGCACCTAAAACTAGTCCGTGTTCAAACATGATTTGTTAAAGCCTCCCCCCAAAAAAAAATGTTGGTAAGTCAATTTTTTCCCGCAGCCATTTTTCTCCCACTTTTGGTAGGGTTGGGGCTAATCAGAAAAATGAAGAATTATTACGAGATGATGGAGAAGATGACTTCTCGTCAGTCGTGATTGTGTCTTCGTCACGCGCTGGGTTAATTGCTCCCACCAAAGCAACTAAAAGAAGTATTGAAAGAAGCTCGAACGGAACTAAGAACTCACTCAGTGATTCGTACCCGAGTTGGTGGACGTCAATCCTGGGTATATTTGGCAAAAAAATCTCCGATTGATTGGTGAAATTTATATCAAACCATTTTGTGTTATGAATCGTATTAACCAATACCAAAAAGAGGGCTGCACAAGCTCCTGAAACGGTGAAGTATCCCGCGCCCCGAGTGGTAGAATCGGATCGTGTTGGTTTGTCGGTAACCATTACAGCAGACACAATTAACACATTTATAGCTCCTACGTAAACAAGCGGTTGTGCGGCAGCTACGGAATCAGCATTCGATACGAAGTATGATAAGGATATACGGGTGGAAACCGACCCCGGAGAAAAAGCAGAATGAGCCACATTAGCAAATAATACTGTGCCCAAACTTCCTGGTGAAATACCCGATTCTATTAGTGACAAAATAAATTCATGAATTAATTCAGATAGATTCGTTGGACACAACCACTTCAATGTTTCGTGAAATTTCTGTCTCTACATCATACTCGTTCTTTTTCTCCTTCTTGGTTATAAATAACCAAATCAACCAATTGACCTTCCGGAAAATCCAATTAAATTTAATTTACAGGTGACTATTTAGGTATCAAGTCTTTCACCCCCAAACCTTTTGGATAAATAATTTAGTGGAGCCGAAACCACTTGAATTGAAACATCTTGGGATGTAGAAAGAGGTAGACGCCCCAAAGCAGTTTGATCGTGATTCAGTTCATGACGGTCATAACTGGAGAGTTCATACTCTTCAGTCATTGACAGGCAATTGGTTGGGCAGTATTCGACACAGTTCCCGCGAAAAATGCAAACTCCGAAGTCGATGCTGTAGTTTTTCAACCGTTTTTTCTTGATGTCCCTCATCAAAATCCAATCTACAACCGGCAGATTGATCGGACATACTCGGACACGTACTTCGCAAGCAATACATTTGTCGAATTCGAAATGGATGCGTCCACGAAATCGTTCGGATGGTAAAATTTTTTCATATGGATATTGGATAGTTATGGGTGAACGATTTGAGTGATCTAAAGTAACCGCGGAGCCTTGACCTATGTATTTCGCGGCTTCTACGGCCTGTTGCCCATAACTTCTAAATTCAATTAGTGTGGAAAACATAGAATAGATGAACCCAACCTGCTACTTGTTTCTAGTACATATAAACTTATATGTACAGGAGAAGAAACAAACAGCATATTTGCTTCTTTTTTATTCCATTAGATTAAACAGATTTGACTTGAACTGAAACTGAAGTGAAAGAGGTTAGCTCATTAGCAAAAGTTGAAACGAGGCTGTCAGCAACAAATTTCCTAAGGCAATGGGCAGGAGAAATTTCCATCCAAGATCTAGTAATTGATCTATTCTTACTCTAGGCAAAGTCCATCTTGTTAAAATGGAAATAAATATAAATAGATAAGATTTTGATAATGTGGTGATGATGCCCACCCCTGGTCCCAATACGTCGAAGGACTCACCGCTAGAATTTGGAAATGAAAAATCTAGTCCAAGATTTTCGAAGAAGGGAATTGAGGAATCCCATCCACCCAAATATAAAATTGTCACAAATGGCGAGGAAGCCAATAGATTTGAGTGAGAACCAACATAGGATAGACCAAATTTTATTCCCGAATATTCGGTTTGGTAACCTGCCACCAGCTCCTCCTCCGCTTCCGGCAGATCAAATGGCAACCTCTCACATTCTGCTAATGACGAAATGAAAAATGCTATGAACCCTATGGGCTGACGCCACAGATTCCATCCAAAAAAACCATATTTAGACTGTGTTTTCACTATATCAACCGTACTCAAGCTACCAGATAAGAATAGTCGGCGGCGACCTCCGCCTCTAATTCAAAACCGTACATGAAATTATAGATTCATACGGCTCCTCATCAATTTCATAGAGAGGGATTTCTGATGCATGGTCATCATCTATGGCTAAAGTAAAAATCACTGACTCGGATTGATGGGATTCCGTTTGCCACAACAAGGCAATTGCTTTCGAATCTATCTCAACCTCATTTATTTCTTTTTGTAAATCACGACCTGCTGTGAAACTTATCAGGTCCAACATATATATATATATCTTCGTCATCTCTAAATAAAAGAAAAAAAAGTGAAATTAAATTTAGTTTCATCTGAAGATAAAGGGAAAAATTAGATCGACTAGTTCGGCAATATGCCTGTTGCAGCAAGCTCCCGAGTGAAACTGAAAAGAGTTCATACCTAATTTTCTGATCGCCAAAAATGTCATGGGGGTTACTTCGTTCCAAGCGGTTATCGTCGCAGTGAACAGGACTATACTCGAGACTGAAATATTTCGGATGCACTACTCAGACGTCCCTACCGAGACTGAGTCTATCTCATATGCGGAGACATTAGGAGAAGAGGATAGAAATTTCCAATTTCCAACTCTTTAGATATCTCAGCGCTCTGGTTGCCCTACTTATTACTACAACCCCCTCTGCTTGACAAATCTCTTACGCATATTGGTGCTTCTTACTGTTCACTTTCATCTAATCCTGAGGGGAAGCGGAAAACAAATACCTGCTCCCGCGTCAAGCCTGGATAGAGCCTAGACCTGGGGTGAGGCGGTGTTCAATTCACCGACCGGATATGCTTCTACGCCCGCACGTGGGGTGTGGGGTTTGAACCCGTAACTGCGAAAACGCCGTTTGATCTCACCCAACTAACTATTTGGTCTACCACTTAATAATAATTTTATACCACCTACTAATAACTAGTAAGTTTCCATTTACTAATCTTAGCGAATCGCACGTAGGGATGCAGATGATATACACAAGGCCAGGGGTATCTCGTAACTGATAGATTGGGCAGCAGCCCTGGGACCACCTAAGAAGGAATATTTGTTATTCGAAGCGTATCCCGCAATGAGAAGACCCAAAGGTACGACGCTTGAAACAGCGATCCAGAAAAAAGCACCTATACCCAGATCAGATAAAACGATATTTTGGTCGAAGGGTATTACCAAGTAACTAACTAAGACTGGTGTAACTACAACGGCTGGTCCAGCGATAAATAACCAAGCATCACCTTTGGATGGAATGATGTCTTCCTTTAATAGAAGTTTTATTCCATCTACCAAAGATTGAGTAATTCCCAACGGACCCGCATATTCCGGTCCGGTACGTTGCTGTACCCCCGCAGACACCTTCCGCTCGAGCCACACGATTACTGGTACTCCCGCCGTGACTCCCGTAACTAAAGTGAGAGTAGAAACCAAAATCCAAATTGATTCAGGGGAAGTTGTTGCAAACCCTAACTCGTTAAGTAATTGAACTAATTGTTTTCCGCAAGTTTCGATATGAGTTGCCGTTTCAGCGATCAACCTCTCCCATAATGATGTCTATACTACCTAATACTGTCGTAATATCTGCAAGCTTCATTCCTTCTATCAATTGAGGAAGAATCTGCAAATTTATAAAACCAGGTGGACGAATCTTCCATCTCCAGGGAAAAACACCGTCATCTCCAACCAAAAAGATTCCCAATTCCCCCTTGGGAGCTTCTACTCTTACGTAATGCTCTTGTTTAGGCAATTTAAATGTGGGAGAAGATTTCTTGCCAACGAACTGGTAATTGAAACCACCCCAGTCTATCTCTCTTTTTTGTTGGACGAGACGTCGACCCTCCAAATTTTCATATGGACCTCCTGGAAGAAGTTTCAGCGCCTGTTGAATGATATTGATTGATTCCTTCATTTCATCAATTCGCACCAAATAACGAGCTAAGGAGTCTCCCCCCTCTTGCCACTTAATCTGCCAATCCGGGTTATCGTAACATTCGTAGTGGTCGACTTTTCGGAGATCCCATTGAACTCCCGAGGCTCGTAATGCAGGTCCAGATAAACCCCAACTGATAGCGTCTCGTCTGCTGATAAAACCTACCCCCCTTACCCGTTTCGAAAAAATAGGATTCCTTGTAATTAGCCGCTCATATTCATGAATTTTTGGAAGACAATAGTGACAGAAGTCTAAACACTTGTCTACCCACCCATAAGGCAGATCTGCAGCAACCCCCCCGATGCGAAAGTAGTTATGCATCATCCGCATACCGGTAGCAGCCTCGGACGAGTCGTAAATCATTTCCCTTTCTCGAAATATGTAAAAAAATGGAGTTTGTGCACCAATATCTGCTAGGAACGGCCCAAGCCATAACAGATGCGAAGCTATTCGGCTCAATTCGAGCATGATTACGCGTATATAGCTAGCTCTTCCGGGTATTTGAATATTTGCCAATTTCTCCGGCGCATTGACTGTCGCTGCTTCGGTAAACGTAGTGGCTAAATAATCCCACCTTGTTACGTATGGGAGGTATTGCAAAATCGTCCTGTTCTCAGCAATTTTCTCCATTCCTCGATGCAGATATCCCAATCTTGGTTCGCAATCAACAACATTTTCGCCATCTAAGGTAACAACAAGCCGAAGGACACCATGCATAGATGGATGATGAGGGCCCATGCTTACTGTAACTGGATCCAATTCTTTAAGATGCGTACCCGTGAATTACTTCCTCTCCTGTAAATATCACAGGATCTAGCTTCGCCGGGAGAAGCTGCGCCAACTACGACACGTCTAAATATCAAACCTCCGCCCAAACTTTAACGTCCTCTTAAACCCCGAATACCCAAATTTTTTACAACTTTGGTGTATAGAGCTGTATTCTCGTCGGATAAGTAAATTAGAAGACGTCTACGTCTATCGAGTAATTTCCGCAAACCTCTTTGAGATGAGTAGTCTTCGGAGTGTGATTCCAGGTGGGAAGTAAGCTTTAAAATCTGGTGAGTCAAGTAATAAATTTGGGAAGCAGTGAACCCAGTATCTTTGTTCCCATCGATTAGCTGCGCGTCAATAGATTTATGTTTATCCGTAGTAATAGTGATAATAATTACGATTGCTTGCTCCATCCCAAATCGATTATAAGCTGTTTAGTCAGCAGTTGCAGCAATAGCGCCTTGGACGAAAACAAAGTCCGCTTCTTCCCAAGCGTGTACCGCATCAAGTAGGCGTGGGTATCTATGTTTCACCAACGAACAGTCACAGCTTCTGTCACGATTCACATTATATATATTGCGTAGTTAATTGGAAATACCTCCGTTTCGGTAATTCCAATTAATTACGCATCTGGCAAAATATTTGTCTCGCGCCTTATACCCCTTCACTCCGGTTAATTCCGGATGATGGGATACATGCGAAGTTTAAGTGTTGTAAATCGACTCCCAGTAGTAATGTTGAAGCAGAATCTACCAGTGCAGGCTAATTCCTCCAGGCGGTGGCTGGGCCACAGAAATCGTTTAACTTCTTGAACTTCCCTTAGCTCCGAAGGCTCATATTCTTTGCTACCGCGGGTCCGTTCAATTTTCGATATGGGATCATATTTGGAGTCGAAGTAGTGTGCTCCCGGTTCTGTAGACCTCGACATTAGTAGAGATCGGAGGAATCGAAATTCCCGTCTACGTCGCGGAAGCAGGATATCTCCGATGTTATAAATGTGAGACCGCTTTTTGTTTACTTCTGCGGCTATAAGTAACAATTTTGAGATATAAGTATCACTATATATCTTTCTGTGTAGCCGTTTCTTAACTCTGTTTTTTAACCTAGACTTGAATTTCAACAGGGGGTTAATTATTTTGTACACCAAATTTTGGTCGTCAAATAATATCGGTAGACGATGAGCCGAAGGAATAGACAAGTCATAGAAAAGACCAAGTTTCGTTGTTGCATTGAAATATAGGTCCAATAGCTCCGAATCTACGCAGGTATTCGCACAAAGTGTGACGAGATCGCGGTCATCTCCCAACATTCTTGCGAGAGCTGTTAGGCTTCTCAAATTTTCTAGTTTCACTTCAGACTTCCATTTCCACCGAAACAGGTAGTCTGCATCTTCCCTTTCATCTAGCATTATTTCGTAAAGTTCGTCAGATACTTTTTGGAATCTACGATTTATATCTAGCACTATTCCGTATGTGGTATTATCTCTCAAGAGAGGATCTCTTGACCTCTTTATTTTCTTCTTAAGAAAACCTTTTGCTCTTGCAAAATCTGTAACTAGCCACGGCATCAAACCAAATTTAAAGTTGATTTTGATCTCTGAATCGGAAGTGTGGAAATCAGGGAATCTATCCATCCCCTTCTCCCTTACTTTAGTCACTTCCGAAATACGATTTTCGCGGCAAAATCTTTGCGCGGCAGCATTTTGTCGGGTGGAAAATTTTTGCACATCTCCATTTCGTACAAAATCGATGAGACCTTGTAGTAGATATCTACGTTTGCGGAGCCTACTGAGATTTCTAATTCGATCCCTAAGTAAGGGTTTTTTGGCATATATAGAATAATTGCGTAACTCACCTCGAAGAACGTGACATTCTCGCTCATTTGCAACTTTTTTTTCGATATCACTGAGTTCGTTCAAGCAATCGGAACTAATTCTCCATCTGTAGGGTGCTACGTCACGCCACAGTGTCAGTGGCAAGTTATATTCGGAAAAGCAATCCAACCATTTATTCCAATTACTCGCGTCTAGATCGCGTAACTTCTTCAAAAATCCCCATTCTTCGATGCACTTCAAAACCTGTTCACTGAAAAATTCCTTTGCAATTTTACTAGTCGCCTCATCAAACGAGATATCTGTGCAATTACTTATTTCACCTGAGCTTGGAGTAATTGAGTCGTATCCAATTGAAAGCCTGGAGGAATCTACCGAATAAGCCGAAGATTGTTCAGACTGGTAAGGGGTTAATTCACCACTTCGGCCCCCGTCGCTCCTAACCTCTTTATCACGATTGCTCCTGCTATCAGTCGCCAATAAGTTGAGGTTCAAGCTTTTTTTCACGCCGAGATCCCAAATACTGTTATAGAGATAAGCTTGAGGTAGCCATTGAGTTTCGCCAAACCGCGATAATCTATTTTTCGATCTGGAGAAAGCTGAATCTGTTTTCTGAATAGTAGTATTAATTACTTCCACTAGTTGTGCGCGTGATGCGACAAGTTCATTGAAGTAGTAACAGAAATCTCTGTTAACTTTTAGATACGGTATTGATGCAACCAAAAAGGATTTCTCGATTGCTTCTGCAATGATTATATATAACTTCAAGGTCATTTCTTCAAAGCCTGTTAATTCTTCCTCATCGAGTTTTCTAAAATTGCCGAGGTCTGTATCCTTCAATCTGTAATCTAAAGTTAATTCATCAACTTGAGTTGTTTGAGTGTCCGGCTGATCTGGGTCAACCTCTCCGTTTGACGGATTTGGTGATCCGGTTACGCAATTATTCGCCACGAATTTATTATCTGCTGATTTTTGAGTAACTAATTGCTTATTAACATCACTAGCTAGGGGCACTTCCTTGCCGACATCAACGGATTCTCCATTTATTTTTCCATCAAAATTTAAATTTGATTCTACTATTTCATTGGCATTGTCGGTAATTACGGGACGTATTCGAGTATTATAACTCGAGACGGAGTCAGCTGAGACTCCCCTGGCCTTAAAAAACCCATGGAACTGTTTCAATAGAATTAGACTCGGTTTCAATATTTTTCCCAAACTGAATCTAGAATCGAGGAAACGGTAGGCTCGCTTGGTTCCCAGTGAAAAACTTTCCCTGCAAGTTCGAATCAGTTCCTTTCTCACAGGCCTCCAGAATGAAGGTTGTTTCTGGATACTTCCAAAAGGTATATCTGTCTGATATCCCAAAGCAGTTAAATAAGTGAATCTAGGGCTCTTTTGTCTCAACGTCCGTTTGTTTCTTGATTTCTTACCCCCAATAGAGTCAGCTTTCATATATCTCTTTCGAGGAGTCAGTCGTTTTTTCTTCCCACCGGAGTGCCAGGGCTTCAGCCGAAACGGATATACAATCTTTACTTGTATACCTTCTCTCAACCAGCGGGGGGGGAGTTGATCCCGTGAGAACTCTTCACCGTCAAACGTGCAATTGATGTGAATTTCTTTTTTCCATTTCATCCAGTCTTTATTCCATTCGGAGTTTTGCCGAAGCAATATACGGCCAATAGTTTTAGAAACTATAAGTACAGGTAGCTTTACAAACTTCCGAAATCTCGATTGAAAAACCAGCATGTAGCCTCTTCCATTATGAATGGGACCTATGTCTGATCTAGCTGCTACAGCTGAACGGGCAAGTTTCGACTGACTCGAAGTTTTCTTTGTCAACGGGGAAGTAGTTAATTGCTGCCCAAGTTGGTAATCCGTGATATTTTTCGAGCCAATAGACAATTTTCCGGCCTTAGAACCCGTTAACCGCTCAACGGGTAGTTGAAGTGAGATTGGTATTTCCAATCGTCTAAGGAAAAAAGCCGAACGCACTTTTTCCTGAAGCGCTTTCCAGAGCAATGTCTTTCGTCTCCTCGACCGCATGGACCCCTTTAAAAATTTTCGACGGAAGTCAGATATTCTCGCGTATCGTTTTACTAATTTTGTCGATCTGGGTTTTCCCTTTGCGAAGGTAAAGCCAACATTCCGTAATTTTCTGTGACGGATATCGCCATCCGCTCCCGGAAAATCAAACTCAGTATCGAAATAAAGTTCGTTATTCCGAGCCAGATTTGCACTCAGATCCTCAATTTTGTGGAGTGTGCGCACCCCTTTCTTTGGGTTTAGGGGACGTTTCCGGCCGCTTACCAGAAATATATTTGATAGGAAAATTCGATCAAATTTATGGCAATTCTCTTCTTGTTTTATGTAAGTCAAAAATAATGCTCGATCCTCGGGATCCAAGTTCATTATTTCCCCCCAAGTGATAACGGGCCCGGACGGAGATTTTATTCTCCCCAGAATCTTTTGTACGTCATAATCATACAAAACTCGATTTTTGAACATAAATTGGAACATACGTCGAGCCTTTGCTGGCAAAGTTTCCCACGGTAGAGGATTCTTGTCTCCCGACCTCAATCTCCCATTATTCAAAGAAATCCAATCCTCGATGAAATTCTTCTTAACTACAGCGGCATCTCTCCCCCTTCTAATTTTTTTCCTTGTCTCTAACTCAGTCCAATACCATCTGGTCAAACTCAACTCATCCTCCGTTAAAAATGTTTGTGGGACCGGAATCCGCACACGTAAATTACTGACAAAGGGATCGTAGACGTGGGGTACTCCCCTTTCACCCCTACTTATCAGTCGAATTTTCCTTCCCATCGCTTTCGAAAAGAGAGACCCAGTATCCAATAATTTGATTCGATCTACCAATTCTTCTTGAAAAATTTTATCTCTTACCAATTTCTGTAAGATCCAGCCTCGATATGATGAATAGGTCCCCGCAAACCTATGAGACCCCACTAGAGATTCCTCCAATTATTTTTCGAAAATTGACAAACTGGGCAACGCCGCAATGCATAATCTCTGTTTCCCATCAGTTAGACACTTCTTGAATAAAAATGTAGATGTTTTTCCCTTGTAAAAGCTGCTATTTATATCGGATCGGCTATTTTTAATGAATCTATTACCTCGATTCCCCCTTGAGGGGTCAAAAAAAGAGGTAGGCCACGGCTTAAAGAACCACCACAAAAAATCCGGGTACTCAGCAATTTCCCAAAAAGACATTTCTTTATCATGGGATTCATTCATGAACTTCATGGTCCGAAAAGACACCGGAGCTCTGCCCAGATAAATCAACGCATTTGCTGCAGAAACAATACTAAAAGTTGTATAGATAGCACGTTTTACCGATAAATATATTATCGGTGAATCTTTTTTCACGCGAATCAGAAGTAGTTTGGACAAGTAGCTAAACGCTATGTGACCAGTTAACCAACCTAAGAAATTAGTTATTACAAATATTGAATTGTCGCTGTAGCGATAGAGAAGCAGGTGGGTTAGTCTTGTCAACACGGGATTCGGTAGTAGAATGGGATTCAAGATTTGAAACAAGAAGCTATTGATGAATAAACTCACTAATCGTGAATCGCGCGACGAGGTGACGGGACGCAGAATCTGATAATTTGGTAAGTCGTTAATTGCCAGGCAAAAGACAACCATGTAAGGTATTGCAGTGACGGTTAGTAGATGTGGTTTTGATAGCAATATATATATTGGTGAACAATATATTGATATTGCAGTTGCTAGCTGCGCTAGCATCAAACCACTCAAAGACGCGAGACCGCCGATATTTCCTCCCAAGATAAAGGATCTCACACATAAGATTTGGGAAGGTCCAACAGGTAGTGTAGAAGGTAAACCATAATATAGGCCAAATAGTATATAAGGACTCATTGATTTTAGCCCAGTCAGTGACAAAGTATTCAATATATTTGTATTCGTTGTAGTATTTTTGATGTACGGAATTGCTGCCCCGCCCGTTTCCAAATTTTAGCATTTTTCCCTCTTCATTTAGGCCTTTCAAGCGGTATCCCCCGTCTCAATGTCCACTCTTCCAACGTCCGTATCGATACCACGTACATTATACATACGAATGTCAAGTAAGACAAACGGTTTCGGAAAATCAGTTACAGATTTGGGCCGCAAACTTCACCGAAGAGGTTGGGTTTCACTTCCCTAATCATGGAATGAAAAAAAAAACTAATGAGATGAATAAGTTCTTTGATTAAGAAGTTTTAGAGATGATTATATATAACTCTTCATAATGATTAATTACTAATTTTCAACAACTATTTCTTCGATAGCAAGCAGCTTAATTAGATATCTACTGTCTGTCTTGATAAGCTACGGCAGCCTAATATAGAGTCACTTCTACGTCGCAATGGACGAGTAACTAGCTCGAGAGCGTCTCTTGCGTTAACAGATCCATGGATTTGCGCAAATGTGAATTCGACCGACCATTTGGTATCTATATCTCTAGCCTCCAAGGGATTGGCGTGGGCCATTCCAGTAATTGCCAAGTCAGGTTGTAGCTCATGCATACGCTGCACTTGACTATAGTTGTCAGGTTTTTCTACAATCCGGGGCGTGGGCTTCTTCATCTTCTCACAAGTGTGTTGTAAAAGCAATAGCTCAGCAGCTTGATATCGCCTATCCATGTAGGGAATACCTACTTCGTAAACAACCATTCCGCATCGGATCAAAAATCTTGCCAGAGAAATTTCCAACAGATTATCTCCCATGAAAAAGGCGGATTTACCAGTTATTACTTCGAGGTAATCGCTAAGATTTTTCCACATCTGATTCTCTCTCTCTTCCAGACCATCTGGTTTTACGTCAAATACTGAACAAATTTTCTCGATCCAGGCGCGTGTTCCATCGGGACCGATGGGAAAAGGCGCCCCGATCAGCTGGCATTTCCTCCGACGCATTGGTGTCGTCGCCGTTCGGCTCAAGAAAGGGTTCACTCCGCAGACGTAGACGCCTTCTCCCAAAGCAGGGAGTTCGGTGTATTTTTGCGAGGGTAGCCAACCCGACACAGAAACAGACTGACGCCTCGACTCCAAATTCAATTGAGAAGCTACACTCGAAGGCAGAGATCCAAAAAGTACTAAATTACATCTACTTGACTTACCCATTTTGTCCTTGGCCACATCTCCCCCATGTTGGCTCGTGGTACGATGATTATACTCCGGACATCGATGTGTCATAGCAGCCGATGCGGTATCTTCTCCCTGGGTGAAAGCATGGTCCAACCCATTTGCTCGTGCAACTACAATCGGTATTCCAAGCTGCTTTTCCAATTTGGGTGCTATGCCCTCCAAATCCATTTTTATTATCTCTGTGGTACAGGTACCGATCCAAATAATAACACTGGGGTTCCTATCACTTTTTATTCGTAAACAAATTCTTTCCAATTCCTTCTGATCATTCAATTGGGCTGAAATGTCTCCCTCTTCTGATTCCGCCATTGCGTAACGAGGTTCCGCAAAAATCATGACTCCAAGAGCATTCTGCAAAAAGTAACCACGAGTTTTTGTACCTACTACTAAGGAGGAACTATCTTCAATCTTTTGGTATAGCCAAGCTACGCAACTAATGGGGCAGAAAGTGTGATAATTACCAGTTTCGCACTCAAAAGTAGGAATCTCAGGAGTCTTCGTGAAAGTGTTTCCTTGGAGAGGTGTAGGTGTATATATATATATGTATACGCGAAGACGCAGCCTCAAATAATCGTAAAACTAAGTGGAGTATCTCGTTGATCATGCAGAGTATCTTGCTGATCATTTTGAGTTTTTCCTTTCTTTTCCAAATTGGGATTTAAATAAAAGTCGGAAAGTAAGCTAAATAATTCCCTATCTGGAATTTCTCGTGGTACGATTCCCTCCGGCTTAGATAGAGGCTAATCCGCTATATTTGGATGGAAATCACAAACAAAATTCAGATTAGGTTGGCATTCAGCCATTTCGAATGAAGTTTTCCCCTTTACCCTAGAAACGCGAATATCTTCGACTAGAGGTAATACCTCGAGTACGGGCATGGGACAAGCTTCTACATATTTATCAATTAAGTCTCTTTCAGATGTTCGGTTTCCCACTAAACCGGCTAGCCGTAAGGGATGTGTATGCGCCTTTTCCCTGACCGATGCGGCAATGCGATTTGCCGCGAAGAGGGCGTCGAACCCATTGTCGGTTATAATAATACAGTAATCCGCATAATTCAGTGGAGCAGCAAAGCCTCCGCAAACTACGTCTCCCAAAACGTCAAATAAGATGATGTCGTATTCGTAAAAGGCATTTGATTCTTTCGATGGCTTCACCGTTTCTCCCACGACATATCCCCCGCAGCCTGCCCCTGCGGGGGGACCGCCGGCTTCAACGCGATCCACCCCACCATAACCCCTATGGATTACATCTTCGGGCCACACATCTTCGTAGTGATAATCTTTCGATTGCGAAGTATCTATAATTGTAGGTATTAGGAATCCCGTAAGAGTGGAAGTACTATCATGCTTGGGATCACATCCTATTTGCAGTATCCGTTTTCCCCGTCTAGCTAAAGCTATTGATATGTTGCAGCTAGTTGTTGATTTCCCAATTCCGCCCTTGCCGTAAACTGCTACTTTCGTCTCACGAAGCTCCAATTCGTGTTCATTTCTCCCGACTATTGTTCATCTTCCCCATCTCTATCTCTCCCCTTTCTGCTCCTTCTATTCCTCAGAGATATTACTTCTCTCTATGAGGTAGGAGAATCCTGCGGCTATTCTACTATGCTTCTTGGAGGGGGGGGAATAGAAAGTACTAATTGGTGATTGATCGATACAGATCGTAGGGGGCTTGTGGGGTTGATCTCGACCTCGATCGATTGCCCCCCCCCCCCCTCTCCCATGATTTGGGGACCCTTCCATTCAAATGGGATTGCTATCGCCGCCGCCTCCTCCTATAATGGGAGTTGGAGTGTACGTGAAGTTTACTTCACGAAACGTCGGAGAAAGCTTAACGTGTCACAGATTTAGAAGCGGTTCAAAGAACAAAGGTCTTTGAGTGTGTATGAGACTGAATCCCCTACCACTTTCCTCGGTAGCTCAGCGGTAGAGCGGTCGGCTGTTAACCGATTGGTCGTAGGTTCGAATCCTACCCGGGGAGATTCGTTCGAATCTACGTCAGTAATTCCTAGTAGTTGGATAGTTGTGTTTCCCACATATGCCAAATCAAATTGCGTTGGACCATGACCCACCAACCAGTGAATGATTCACTATCTTATTTCCAGCTCTAACAACTGAAGGGAAAAATATTTGTGCGTCCCTACCCCCTACCCCCTACCCCCCACCCCTCGAATACCCCTAAGGACCCTGCCTATTCAGAGGTCGTCTTCGGGGGCCCCCACTTCAATTCCGGCGTATTGAGCGATTGGAATGAGCGAATCAATCAGTCATCTGGGGGGGGGGAGTAAATCCACAATTTTCTGAGATAAAGGATCTATCCCAAGCGTGATTTTGAAAAGCTTTTTTGCAAAATCCCTACGGAATAAGCTATTGCTCCCTCTCAATCTTCTTTCTAAGCAGAAAGACTCATAAAAGACTCATATAAGAAATGGCCTTCAGTTCCTTAACCTTCTAAGATGTTGCAATGAAATGATTTATATCAGTAAAAGGAAAATATAGACCTCCCTTTTACTGATTTGGCTTCTAATTATATTGCTAGAGATCTAGATAGAATGAGGGGTATCTAAGATTTGTTCTATGAACTTTCATGGAGAAATTGTTTCGTCGCTCGATCCAGTGACGCCCCACCAAACCAGAACGCATTGAATAGATATTAATAAATTTCAAGCAACATATTATAGATAAGAAAATCCTGAAATGGGCAACGGTTTCGCCTCATCCATTTGTTTCTGTGAACCAGAAGCCTAAACCGAATAAATCGCTCCGGGAAATCTTCTGCTACCACGTAGGAATCAAAGCGAGCGGGACTAAATATCTGCGGATATTGCAGATGTATATCCATAGAGGAAGTTTCTTTGACGTATTCGGAATCTCGCTCCTCTTCATCCAAAGGGAGATTATTCCACCGCCTAATAGATGAGTCAGGTTTCAATTTCGGATTATCTTCACGATAGAGAAAGAAATTTTTAATTTTTTTATTTGACATTTTATTAAGGTGCTGCCTTCTCGTACCGTAAATGGTGTAAAGCCTCCGCGCCAGTTCTTTCGTCGACAACAAGCTGCGACGCGAGGGAGGAATGTTAGGATCTGGCTGGAACAGAAGCATGGGGTCCCAGATGAAGCGCCCCCCGAAGAGTCGAGTCGTTTCATCGAATCGATTACAGTGTGTTTCATATTCATTAGATGAGTCGCCGGATATTCCCAATTCGAGAAATTGCTCGCGTAACAACATGTTATCCAACCGGTTTTCCAATCTTTCAATAGATTTATCTGTCACATTAGTCGCAGATTTTTCAAAACTGAATAGATATCCGCTTTTCTCACACCATTTATTTCTGTCACCCTTAATCTTATTGAATTCGAAATCTTGTTGGGGTATATAATTCTGATTTTGGTAGAGGAGAATTAAGTTATACAAATGATTGGGTTCAGATAATACCCTCATCAATTCATAAGCCCCGCTTCGCAGGAAGCGGAGACGCCAAGCCTTATGGGACCAAGTGATCTCACGCGACACTTCCGTCGGACTTGAGTTTATTAGTTCGGGTGACTGTTGCAGTTCGAAGTCGGTTAGGCTGCTAAATCCCCCCCTTCTCATAAATTTAGAAGAACGACTTGTAGAGGTTACACCTGAACAATACTTGGGTTTAGCGATAGGAACGGAGAAGGAAAGACTATTACTGTGTCGACTTTCGTCTCTACAAATTTCTGAACGTGAGAAATTAGTCGAGAGGTTTTCTAGTACACCACAAGCTAGGTTCAAGTCATTCTCTACGAGTTTGTCGATAACAATGAAATTTTCTTTCTTTCCCATATCCATTTGGAGCGAATCGCGAGCTACTAATCCAGCTAGTATCCCTAGGATATGCGAAAATAGAGTGAATTCATTAAAAGTTGACTTGGTTATTGAAGGTTCCACATACCAGTTAGACAAATAATAAAATCGCATCTTTGACGCGTTACGACCAATATATGTATTTGTGAGATAAGTATCTATCAAACTATTCTTTGAAGTAGCTTCCGCTATCTCGTGAGAAAAGATTTCCCACTCAGAACCGGATTCTATCCCATTGCCCATATCACTAGCAGTCGAATGTTGTCTATGCAAAGCTAATTCAATTGCGTCGCTGCATATAATCTTACTTCTTCTGGAGGTACCTATTAATAACGCCTCATTAGCAAGAAGGAATAAATCTCGTTTACTATAACCCGTAGTTCCAGACCCAGTACCTTCAATAGGAGGAAGAGGCGGATTAGCCTCCATTTCGCAACCTTTGATACGTAATAGAATTGATAATTCTTTGTGACGTTGATACCCGTTGGATTTTCGGAAATTTATCAATTAGTTTAACCGGTTCGGAGCTATTGGAGCTGGATCTATCCTCGCAGGTACGTGAGTCGTAGCAATAACAACATTCCTGCGGATGTTGGAATTGCTGCGCCTGTCACCGATACTTCTCAATATTTGGCAAAGTAAGAATTTGGGATCAGCTTCTAGCTTATGATACGAACGATGAATATTCGATTCATGAATATCTTGAATCCATAGTGTACAAGGAGACATCTCTCTCGCCATTTCAAAAACGAAATTTAATCGGTGTACGCTTTCTTTCGAGATGAAATTTCCACGTACATTATTAAAAAAGGATCGGTTGTATATCAGCTTCTTCAGCGGTAGTTTCACCACTGGAAAGTAGGAATCGAATGCTACATCTCTAATAATGGAAGATCGGCCAGTTTCTATGGGTCCTACTAGCAAAATTCCTTTAGATGGTAATAATCCCGATTGGAGTGAGATAGGTATGTCATGACATGGCATATTTAGTAGACTGCCTCTTCGTCTCGTTGTTGCTGAAAATAGAATATTTCTCTCGAGGGCGAAAAAAGCCCACTTCTCCGCAGGATCCAACTTACGGATCTTGTGACTCAATAGATCATTTTGCCAGAATTGAAGTAAGTATGCCAAGACATTAGATCTTTCTTGTGGATAAGGTTCATGGGAAATATCGTTGCTCAATAAATCATAATTGGAATTCAATTTCGATACATACCTATAAATAATTTTATTCGTCACTAAATGTTGAGTCAGTAGTTCTTTCTTACTATCTAGGATATCGGAGCTTTCTTTATGAAACATCCACGAATCGAGTTCGTTTTTCACGAAGGAGAAAAAGATTATATTATTTATGTAATTCAAGAATCTATTCAAAGAATAGATTAGTAGATCTCTCGTTGACATTTAGCTTGTCGAGGGGGAATGCATTACCTCTTTCAAATAGGATCCACGCGTCGGGTCTGTTAGATATTCAATAGTATTGAAACGCTTCCATGGATGAAAGGAATTGAAACCCGAAACGGCAGACAAAGGGTGTTTGAATAATGCAAGAACAATTAATACTGAGAGAATAGAGTAATAGAAGATAGACCTATTGGAAAATTGAGATACTGACCATCCTCCCGAGTGTAAAATCTCCGCTTCATCAGGAATTTCTTCGAAAATAAGAAGACCTATCTCGGATACTATAGTATTGATAGAATCGTTGTCAAATCTCAATCCTAGGCTTTGCAGCCCTTGGAATAAATAGGCTTTCGCGCCATCTACTACATCCTTAGCAATTCTTTTATAAATTCTGGGGAAATTATGATTTGAGTCATAACTTATTTTAAGTACTATTTCTGGATATGTTTCTCTAATCGGATCATAGAAGTATCTCCACCAGGTGGGGGTAAAAAACCAAGGTATATAATCTCTAAATAAGCTCCATTTTTCACCGATATTGTCTTTCCAAAAGATCCAAGAGATCTCACATCTGTTCAAATCTTTTAATAATTCATTGAAATTGATAAAGTGGGATGGACGAATAGCCTCTTTCCGGATAGATTGATCCGCGTAGTCCGTATCTCCGCGCGCAACCTCCTTTCCAATCGATTCTGCTAGAGATCTCGATGTTACATCGTTGTATAATGGGAGTCTTAGCGACCAGTAAGATGTTTCCATTTCTTCCGGTTCCCAGAAATACCTGATGGACAAATTCTTTTGATAGACTCGATCCAATACCAGATTATTGGGACGAGATTGGGGTCGCCGATCCGACGATGAATCGGAGTTTATCGACGTCTTCCCCAAATAAACTCCAGCGCTACTGCACGAATATAGAAATGACTCTATCGTTTCACGAGGAGATGAGTTCAAACTTGCCAGTAACCTCTTCAGATCCGAAATAGAATTGGAAAGTCCATCTGAATGAGTTACTAATGCTGTGGATTCATGCAGATTAGACGAAATAAATTGAATTGGCGTGAGTACGTGGCCAGCAACCTCCCCTGCTGTTTGTTTCGATAAATTGGATGACAACGAATCCGACAGTTGGGGATGAATAGATGAGATGATACTAGATGAGATGGTTTCATCTTCGGAGCCCGCATAGAAGTTTTCTAGGACGTTGAGATAGCTACTGTTGCACCTCCCAATAAAAAAATTCCTTCTGATTCTCGGAATAAAGTTGCTTCCAGCACAGTTCCGTATAGGTGAGTCGTCTAGAAAGTTTAGTTTATCAACCTGATCGGAAATGTATCTCGAAATATTCTCACCAATATCTCTAGTTGAACCTCCCCCACGGTTTAAATCATGCAGAAACGGATTCCAAAAATGCCTCCCCGTAATGGAAAGAGCATCGTTTGAAAATCCTGCTCGGATGGATTCGATGCGGGGCAACCCGAGAGAAGTAGGATTCACTGCAGGTTCCAGCTCGGTCGAAGAGCCTACCGATTTCTTACCCATTAACAGTTTGGATTCAACGAATAAACTCTTTTTTCTCTCAAGAATTGTTTTGAGGAGAAGTATCTGTTCGTCAATGTAACCATCGAATAAACTTGATAAAAGATCAAGCTTCGTGAGATCTATCTTGTTCAATTTCTCGAGATCTATGTCGTTCAATTTTTCGATGCAGTAATCGATGCTATATATCAAAGCTTTCTGGCGAGTAACCTCAGCAACAATCATTTCATGAAGAAAAAAAGCATTGAGAAATCGATGAAAATCTTTTTCGTTCTGTTGATTGTTACTACCGAGACTGGCACCAATATTACTTAGTAATTCGTTTCTTACTAATGATACACGGCAAATTGATTCCTCCAAGTCATACTTTAAGACTTCCCCGACAGGGAAAAGAGACGAATCCCCGGTCGTATCGAGCCATCTATGCACATTTGACTGAACATTTCTATACTCATCAATTTGAGAGGTAATATATTTGCTCAATAGGCGCTCTACGTTATCTTTCCATTTCAATACTACTTATTCAGTTGCAATTCCTGTTACACCGGTGTACTCCCCGCCCCCCGTCCAGCCATCCAACCGATATTTGATTTGGAAAAAATATTCAGTAAATAATGCGCAGAAATAGTCGTAGAGAAGAAATATGTATGTTGAGTAGAGAGGTATGATTCCATTTCGTCCATACAATCTAACTAAAGAATATATTGAATGTATGTTACCCTTTTCTTTCAATTAGTTTGAAGAAGTAGTATTTTCACTTCGATTACTTATTTTTCTAGATATACCTGAATATATTTGAAAATAGTTTGGAAGAATCTCATTGAGGTTGAGGTGTCTGCTACTCGCTAGCCCAAGTTTTTTGCCAGATATTTGAGTAAGCGGCATGTCACCCTTCGTTTTCAATGGAAATCCTTTCCCAGATTTGACGCTACTACCGACGTCAATAACTACTGCCCCACCAAAAATCAGATTCGATTTCTCAATTATCGAGAGAGATTTGGTGAGTCGATTTATTAATCCATTTTTCATTTGTGAATAAGTGTGTAGAATGGGAAATTCTTCCCCATTTTTGTCACAATCCAATCCGGATATACAGCCACGAAACGACGTCGTCTTCTCACAAGACGTAAATGAAGACAAGTTGGAAAAGGCTTCTCGCTCAAGATGAAATCCTGATCCATCCCCCCGGTGATCTGCTGAATTTCCGGATTCAAGTAACGCCTTGTCGCAGGAGTTTAATACCACGGGACTTAATGAGTCGCTCATCAATTGTGTTGCTTGTAACCGACCCAGATCTCGCTTGTTATGATTTTCCCAAAAGAGTAGCGAATCAAAACCACTTTGGTTGCTTTTAGAAACTACCAGGTAGTTATAGAATTTGAAAAACCTACTTGAATTTTGTAAACACCTATCCCTACAAAATGCTTGAATCCCTTCAGTCTCATCCTTGGATATATCTCCGCCAAGTTGTGAATTCCTCACCACGCATGCCTTCCATCTACCGGAAACCAGGGGAATCATCGCACCATAACGAACTTGTTTCCCCTTTATCGTTGAACCTGCAAAAATCTCTTCATTCAAACCTAAGTGGTGGGAAACAGGTATTCCACTCTTTCCAACAGATAAAAATCTTTCGAATCGGGGGAAGCAGTCGCAGGAGAAGTCACCAGAATTTTCTGCTTGTCTTTTTATTACTCCGTCACCCCCATTAATGACTCCCGCTAATACAAAACTTCTTCCGATCGACCTTTTGTCACTCAAGCAATGCATATAAATTGGTATCGTTAGCAACATCAGCATTTCCGGGGTGATGCCACTATTTCTTTTTAGTGAATCACGCAGATTGCGTAAAAATAGTGAACTCAGAAATCACAAGTCAGATAATCTGATAAAAGGTTCATAATTGGAAGATGGACTAATTAAAAATTCTTTGAGATGTTGGTTTTTCAACGATTCGAAGAAGTGGTCTAATAGACTGACTTCTACTAACTCTGAAATTCTAGATGAAAAATCTGGACTTCCTACTCTTTCTTTTGCCACCTTTTTTACCTCATCTTCTTCTTTCGTATCAATTCTATGCGGTAGATACTATCTATTTCCCACATTTATTATACCAATAATTTCGGTAATTTCAAGATAGAATGGAGTAAATATATCAAACGGGTCTAGTAATTTCTGTGAATAGTCGTATCCAAAACTGGAATTAGATCGGGAATTCTAAATTGTTATTGTCGGGGAGACCCACACATATCCCACCCACCTCAACAATTCCTCCCTGTTCTAAGCAGAGCGATGGGATCGAATTACCCAATTGGATGGGCGAACGACGGGGATTGAACCCGCGCGTGATGGATCCACAATCCATTGCCTTGATCCACTTGGCTACGTCCGCCCCCTCTGTCGATTTAGTTGGCCCCCCCCCTGGACGTGAACGAGACCTATCCGTTAGGCAAGCTAGATAGGTTCTTGGGTTGATACACATACATATTAACTTCATGTATATAGCGAGACAATAGAAAATCTTTGAAATGAGGAATGCAATCTCAATTTTTTTTTTATCCAAATATTTGGGGTGGGGGATTACATTCCGCAAATCGGAGTAGGAAACTTCGCAATCTATTAAATCGCAGAAGGATATTCCAAATAGTTTTCAGAATTCAAGGTTGGAAACTGATAATCGTGAAATTGTGACAAGCTGTTATCATCCTTTCCATTCGTTCTACCGCACGAACTTTCACCTTGTTGGACACCAAACCTCCTCCTCTGGAGTTAAGAGATTTGGCATCCAGTTGTGCCACATAACCAGACGGATATTATCCGTTTATAGAAGGAGCTTCAACAGAAGCCAAGTCTAGAGGGAAGTTATGAGCGTTACGTTCATGCATGACTTCCATACCTAGGTTAGCACGGTTTATGATATCAGCCCAGGTGTTTATAACACGACCCTGGCTGTCAACCACGGATTGGTTGAAGTTAAAACCATTCAAGTTGAATGCCATGGTGCTAATGCCTAAAGCGGTGAACCAGATACCTACTACGGGCCAAGCAGCTAAGAAGAAGTGTAGAGAACGAGAATTGTTGAAGCTAGCATATTGGAAGATCAAACGACCGAAATAGCCGTGAGCAGCTACGATGTTGTAGGTTTCTTCTTCCTGACCGAACTTATAACCTGCATTAGCAGACTCATTCTCAGTTGTTTCTCTGATCAAACTAGAAGTTACCAAAGAACCATGCATAGCACTGAATAGAGAGCCGCCGAATACGCCAGCTACACCCAACATGTGGAAGGGATGCATAAGGATATTGTGCTCAGCCTGGAAGACGATCATAAAGTTGAAAGTACCAGAAATGCCTAGAGGCATACCGTCGGAGAAACTTCCTTGACCAATTGGGTAGATCAGGAAGACGGCGGCAGCAGCTGCGACAGGAGCCGAATACGCAACAGCGATCCAAGGACGCATACCTAAACGGAAGCTTAGTTCCCATTCGCGACCCATGTAGCAAGCTACACCAAGTAGGAAGTGAAGAACGATAAGTTCGTAAGGACCACCATTGTAGAGCCATTCATCGACGGAAGCTGCTTCCCAGATTGGGTAGAAATGTAACCCAATAGCTGCAGAAGTAGGGATGATAGCACCGGAGATAATGTTGTTACCGTATAACAAAGAACCAGAAACGGGTTCGCGAATACCATCAATATCTACAGGAGGAGCTGCGACGAAAGCAATGATGAATACAGAGGTTGCGGTTAGTAAGGTGGGAATCATTAAGACACCGAACCATCCGATGTAGAGACGGTTTTCGGTGCTGGTGATCCAGTCGCAGAAGCGACCCCATAAGCTTGCGCTTTCGCGTCGTTCTAAAGTTGCGGTCATGGTAATTTTCGGTTTTCGAGAAATAATTGGTGATTCCCCAGGCTAGTAAGCTTGTTAATTAGTAATATATCACAAAAACCTATCTGTGTCAACCGAAATTAATTGAGTCCCCAGAATTTTCGGATATGGGGGCTTCTTCTCGATACCTCAAACAATTTCTAGCCATTGTTTTACAACAAGGCTTTCCTTTTCCAAAAGAGAAAATTCAATTTTTACCCTATGCGGTATGCGGTGCGCACCTCAATCTTCAGTCTCTGAAAAACTGGTCACGCGTCAAGCCTTTTTGCGAAGCACTCCGCAACTCTGCATTGGCCCCCCCCCCCCCCCGCTATCCCATTAGGTTAGGAGGAGTCTAATAATTAGCAACCTAAAAAGAAGTAGTTGCCGATCCCCACTTGTGGCTTGGACACCCGTTATTCGTCGTTGACTCCTCACTCAACCACTTTTTCATAGTGTTTTCTGATTCCCCGATAGTTTGTGCCCCGGTTCCAATCCACGACGGAAAGATTGTGGATTGGAACGAATCCGAAACTAGCGGAAATGAGCAAAAGCTTTGTTAGCTTCCGCAACTTTATGAGTCTCCTCTTTCTTCCGTATGGCACTACCGGAATTCCTGGCGGCATCCATTGATTCATCACTCGATCTTGAAGCCATACTTCGACCTGAGCGTTTCCGACACGCGATTAATGACCACCGGATAGCCAAAGCTTTTCCCTCTGCCGGTACTACTTCAACGGGAACTCGATAAGTTGATCCACCTACACGTTTGGTTTCTGTCACTACATCGGGAGTTACCCCGCGCACCGCCTGCCGCAGAACAGACAGTGGGTTCCTATTTGTCTTTTACCTAATCCGCTTCATAGCCTGATAAAAAATCTGATAAGCCAGTGATTTCTTGCCATTTTTCAGGATACGATCAACTGGCATATTTACTAATCGATTACGATAAATTGGATCTGATTCGATATTTTTCTTTCTGTTCGCTACACTGCTCCGATGTAACACGAGTTTACAAATATAAATATGTCAGATTTCAATCAATTCTTTTATTTCAATGGTCTCTCAAGCTACTATTTTGGCTTCTTCACTCCATATTGTAGGGTGGATCCACCGGGTAGTCGAGGATCTCCCTCCAAACTGCACGTGCGACTTTCATCGAATACAGCTTTCCACATGATTGAATAGAAACTATTCAAATGATTTTGAACCACTTATTTTTTAGGATGCAAATCATATTTACTCATCGCACGTTGAGTATCCGTTTTCTCCTATTCCACGGATGGAAGAAGTCGAAGTCTAGATATAAGAGAAGAAAATCTTGCAATTCAGTTATCTTACTGGGAATGTCCGTAGGTTTATCAATCCAAGATGTGCATAAAGCCTTCACCGAATCTCCGTAGTCGTAATCTGAACCTGTTCCAAGAGGAAAAGAGGTCCTAAGATTTTCTAGGTGAGAGTCCAGGTGAAACTCAAATTACTGGAATAGAACACCTTAGACACCAAGTTGTTTCATACAAATAGATAGATAATAATGAATATCTATCAATCTCTGTAGTAGCAGGCTTCAGTCCCCTGGCAATGCTGGGTCGGCTACACATTTAACATATCAGAACAACTGATACGGAATCGTTGTAGTGATACAAGTTATGACAATGTTCTGCAACGCACTAGAACGCCCTTTTTTACGATCCTTCACCCCTACAGCATCTAAGGTTCCTCTAGCAATGTGATACCTAACACCGGGTAGGTCTTTGACCCTTCCGCCTCTCACGGGGACCACCGAATGTTCCTGCAAATTGTGGCCGATACCTGGTATGTAAGCCGTTACCTCAAACTTGGAGGTTAATCGAACTCTCGCGACTTTACGTAGGGCAGAGTTGGGTTTTTTTGGTGTAGTCGTGGAATAGTCGACAGCTCCAATGTCACTATACAGAACCGTACGTGAGATTCTCATCTCATACGGCTCCTCGTCATTCAATTACCCTTGAGGGGAAAAGTCCAAAATTCCTCCCAATTGTTTTCAGCCGCAAATACAAAAGTATTTACAGAAGGAGAAAAAAATAATGAAATCCTTTTCAATTCATTTTTAAGGATTCGGCTTTGCGCCCCACTCATTTCCCGGATCCCGTTATTATTAATAAGCAACCCAGATAGAAAGTTGAAAAATCTGTCAAATCGATGGGTAAATTTGTTAACGAGTTCCTTGTTTTCGTGCAAGTAATATGATGCGGATTGAGTATGGAGGAGATTGACGGGTCGGTATCAGCTTATCCGCATCATTAATCATTTTTTGATAAGGAATTCATTTTAAAATGGAGACTGTTTCAATATTTCACTCTCGTTCTTTATTTCGTTTCGACGAGGCTACCTGAAGAGGATCCAGCAACCCAACGCTAACGAACTACCGCAATAAGTAGGTGAGCCGAAATATGGAGTAGGTAGGATCCGATCACTACCTGGAGTTTGCCAGCGACGACGACGCTGAAATGGCAGTGAGAAAAAAAACCAAGGATACATGCAAGAATAAAAATAAAAATAAGTTAAGGTTAATGGGTTATTTGTTTAGTCGGTTGCGGCTTAGTCAGCCTGTTCCGTCACGAGCCACTGGTCAAGCCCCGCTGCATTCTACCACCCCCTTCCGCGAGCCGAATCGGAAGTCTGGGTTCCGCGGGGAGAAAATTGTATCACAAGAGCTCGGGGAGGTCAAGCCGTTTCTATCACCAGTTGTTACTAGCAATCCCATATCTAAAAGGTTATGATTAAGAAAGATCGAAAGCCTAGCAAAAGGAGAGTTAGCACTGGCCGGGGTGGGGTGCTGGTATACCAAGTATAGTTATGAGGTTACAAGGATGTTGGGTGAAGGCGGAGGCAGCCTCGACTCCCTTGCAACATTCCTCGAAAAATATTTTCAATCGAATTTGGGGACTTGCCAAACTGAAACTGCCTTACAGTTTCTTTTTGGGTGGAGCTGAGAAAACAAATAGGCCAAACACATTGGGCAATCCGTTACCTCTGCTCATATCCTATTCCTATGGTGTGGGACCCATAAAAACCATTTCGAGCGGGGAAAAAAGAGGCTCTGTCTATCATCCGTATCTGTTTCTGGTTGTTTTGCTCCTTCACGCCGGGTTTTCAATATCGATTTCACATCGAATGATGCAGCCCAACACTGGGAGAAATATCTCATCGGAGCTTAACTTGCCAAAACTAGGTTGAGAAATGAGGTAACGAATTTCGGAAAGCCATATCCCAG